GATATGGAAATCAATTGCGTCCATGCGTCCAATAGGATTTGAACCTATACTAAAGGTTTAGAAGACCTCTGTCCTATCCATTAGACAATGGACGCTTTTCATTCCAATTTGTTTTTTTTTTACTTTAAAGAAAAAGAAAGAATGCGAGATAATTATTAGATTTTTAGAATTCCCTATTAATATAGAAAATTAATATAAAATAGAAAATTAATATAAATAAAAAATTCAAAATGTAATTTATTTTGAGTAAAAAAAAGGTATGTATAATAAATACTCAAAATTTGTCAAATTTGATATTATATCCAATCATATATCATAGTATCTTAATTAATTAAGATTATTAATAATTTGAATATTTTAGATTTGAATAAAATATTCGGACTTTTATGCAAAAAAAGACAGTTTTTCGTAGAATTATTCCTTGGTATTATATTAGATTAGAATTTAGATTCTAATGCATCCTATATTATTATTCTAGACTTTACTTGCCTAGAATAATAGATAAAGCGGGTAGCGGGAATCGAACCCGCATCGTTAGCTTGGAAGGCTGAGGGTTATAGTCGACGTTGATTTATCTTAACGTCTCTAATTCAAAACCGAACATGAAACTTTGGTTTCATTCGGCTCCTTTATGGAATATTGAGAAATTCCCATATCATCGTATAAAAAATGTGAACCCAAAAAATTCATTTAATATTAATTTCTTAATCTTAATAATAAAAAAGAATCAAATTGATTTAGTATTTTTAGATTTTTATATTGAATTGTTATTAATAACAGCTAAAACTTTGATTCTTTTTTTGAACTTGGACCCATAACATCTATGTCGGCTTTCTCTCTTACTGCGGTCAAAAGAAGGCGCTTTCTAGATGATCCCTATAGAAGAATGGGGGAGAGAAATTGGAACAATTTTTCTAGTTACTTCGTTATCTATTTCTATTTGAATTGAAAGAATCCTTAGGAAAAGTTTTTTGTTTACGCCGGGCTAATAAAATCAAACAAAACTCAATGTCTCTAGTAAACCAAAGTCACCTTTTAATAGCTATTTCGCTTTAATCTTTTCTAAAAAAAAATCAAAGATTTAGTTACGATTATAAATAAACTTTTCTATATTTATCCATGGACCCTTTACTCATACTCATTCAATTGAATGTATTCATTCAATTGAGAACATTTTGTTTCGTAATTTCAAAATCCAATTTCTGTTTATGAAGTTTTTCTGTTTATGAAGTTATAGTTGACTCTTGGATACAAATTACGAGAATGTATATTCTTCTTCGAATCTTTTATTGAAAGGTAAAGGATTGAATCCTTTAAAGAAATAAAGTTTTTGATCGGACTATGAATCCAATCGAAGGACCCCTTAACCATTAAGGGGCTATTAGAACGAATCACACTTTTACCACTAAACTATACCCGCTATAATCCCATTATTATATAGAAAGGATTTTTTGTCGAGTAAAGTAATTAGTCGTAATTAATATATGATCAAAGAAGAATCATCAAAACGAAAAGGGGAGCATTGACTTAGTTTTTTTGTCAGTACACTTTAGGAAAGGAAAACTCCTTCCTGTTTAACTAACTATTTAAATAACTAAAAAAGCTCTTTCTTTTTCGAAAGGGGTTTTGGTGACTGCCGGCCAAAGCTCATTAATTCAGAAACAAAATAAAGGTATTCTTCAAGAAAGCAGGGTCCTTATTTTTTTATCCAGTAAAAAAAACAATAAAATCAGAAATGAGACTATGATTCTTTAATTATAGAAAACAGAAATGGAAATACTCCCCTATTCTTATTTATTTTTATTATTCTTATTTTTCCTTCTTGTTTGAATAACAAAAAAGGGGCCCGGCTAGGTACCGACCGGGGCCAGGCCGTGGAAATCAACAAGAAAAAGGAGAGCTATTTCATATGACCTTTTCATATGAAATTGATATGAGAAGCTATTTACATATATAGTATTTTTCTGTAATTTCTAAATTTTTTTTATTAATGTGTATAATTTTTATATTTGACTTAAAAATAGAATATTTCACTAGAATTTCTATTTAAAATAGATTTATTAGTTATTTATTCTTCTATATAAAAGCTTTAATTTAGAAAAATTTGAAGATTGAATCAAAAAAAATAAGAAATAGAAAATAAATTAAAGCTTTTATATAAGGATCTAAAACCCTTATATTAATTATTAATGAATAATTAAAAAACAAAATTTTACACTATCTATTATAGTAAATATAGTAAAAGTGTGATAGTAATAGTTAAAAATGTGATAGTAATAGTTAAAAAGTAGTGAGACTAAAAAGCGCTTTTTTTTTCATTTGGCAAGCATTACATACTTTTTTGATATATGGAACTTTTGAAATTTTACCAATTAAATTAATTGGGAGAGATGGCTGAGTGGACTAAAGCGTCGGATTGCTAATCCGTTGTACGAATCTTTTGTACCGAGGGTTCGAATCCCTCTCTTTCCCTTTCTGTTACGTTGGTAACTCTTGGTATTTTCATTTTCTTTCGAATTAATCCCCTAACGTTCTTTTAATCATTTTTCTTTTCATTTTTATGGTTAAGGATGTGAAAGAGATAAAATCCTAAAAACAGTTAAAAATGAAGAAAAGAAAACAATTTTTTTTTTATTCTTCACGTCCGGGATTTCGTCCTGGATCATTAGATAGGAATCCGAAGATGAATAAAGAAACAAAGAATATCACTACCGTATAAACAAAAAGTTTGAGAGTAAGCATTACATAATCTCCAAGATCTTCTTTATTTGTTTGGGAAAAAGAGAATAGATTTTCAATTTTTAGAACATAGAAAAAAGATCAAATTTTTCAGAAATATGTTTCAAAATCTAAAGTTGGTTTCAGAAATCTGTTTCTAAATCTAAAGTTGGGTTGAGTCTTTTATTCTAATTTTTCATTTTTTTTTTTTCAGATATTGCGGAGGACTCTAATTAGAATATTTATTTATACTTATCTATATTCTATAAATGAGTTGATCTAGCTTTTTCGCGGTTATATATGAATTTCAATCGTTTATTTCAGGGTTCATACTGTAAGACTCATCTGATCTTATCAATTGTTTTATTTTTTTCGGGACTAAATTATAAATTTTGTAGCACGGTATTTAAGATCTTATCGAAAACTTACAGCAGCTTGCCAAACAAAGGCTAAAAGAAAAAAGAAAAGAGGGATTACAGGCATAATATCTACGATCGGTTTCAAAAAAGCGTAGGCCTCTGGCAATTTGGCCAAGACAAAACTGCTTGAATAAAGGGCATAATTAAAACAGATCCAGATCAAACTAAAGATATTAAGCATAACATAATTTTTATTCTTAAACATAGAAAGATAATTTTTTTGAGTTATTAATAGATTTTTAAATTTTTAATCTAAAAAGGACTAAAGTAATGTAAAAAGCTGGAGTATACCAAGCAAAAATTCTTCATTCAATTCTGAAAAAAAAACGAATAGAAGAAATCGTACTTTCATCCAATATCTTAATTGAATTATATATTATGATCAATAAATGAAGTTTCATTTTATATCTACATGTATCAAAATCCTATGAGCTATCTAGTTCATAGAAATTTTTGACTGGAATTGACGAACAACCAACAACACTATTAGTGTTTAGTAGTAACGAATAGAAATGGGGCGTGGCCAAGTGGTAAGGCAACGGGTTTTGGTCCCGCCATTCGGAGGTTCGAATCCTTCCGTCCCAGAGCATACCCATATAGAATATAAAATCAAATTTGATTTTTATTACTATTCCAAATATTTATATTCTTTATATAAATATATAAATATAAGAGTATCTATTCTCAGTATATCAGAATAATTATTCATAGTTTAACTATATCATATATCAAAATAAATCTTTTTAGAATCAAAAAAGCTTGTCTTTTTGAGCACCTTTCTGTAATTCTAATTAGTTCTAAGTTCGAAATAGACCTCACTTAATTCTATTGATTGAATTAAGTGAATTAAGCGAGGTCTATTAATCTAATCTATTTACGGATGTAAAATATGTAAACAAAAAAGAAATTACATTACATATTCATATAGAAACATAAAAAAAAAAAAAAATAAAGAATTCAAATAGATCGTATAGATTAGCTAGATATCTAAGTGAAAATTTTGGATTACTCAAAAATATGGATAAAATATAGATATCGATAGTACCCCTCAACCAATTACAATTACTTATTTATGATTCCTTAATGGAATTACATGCTTTAGCTAAAGGAGGCATATGCTCAAACTTCGTTTGAGACGCTGTGGTAGAAAACAACGAACTATTTATCGAATCGTTGCAATGGATGTTCGATCCCGAAGAGATGGCAAACCACTTCGAAAGGTTGGTTTTTATGATCCAATAAAAAATCAGACTTATTTAAATTTTCCTGATATTCTCTATTTCCTTGAAAGGGGTGCTCAACCTACAGAAACTGTTCAAGATATTTCAAAGAAATCGGTTTTTTTATGTAACTCCGCCTTAATCAAAGAGAATTCAATCAATGAAATAAAAAAACGGGGGGTTATATGATTTATATATAACTATATAACTTGGTCAACCCTTATTTTCTACTCCGCTTCTTTCTGTTTGATTCTTACCTATCAATTTCTTTATTTTATGGAATATTTTTAGGTATTACGAGTGCTAGGTATTAGTAATATCATATGTTGTAATTGACAATGTTTTTGAGAGAAATTTCTAATTGATAGAAGATGGAGAGAAAAAAGATCAAATACAAGTGAATAAATGAAAAAAAGGGTTTTATAATGAAAATTTCGTCATAGCCTTGCCTTTTTCGTGGAGTATTTTTGGTTGGAATTCAATTAACAATGAATTCTTTACGCCTAAACTTTTTTCTATCCCTATCTATTACGGAAACACCATTCAAATAAACACAAGCATAAAGCTTGTGTTTATTTCTTTATTTTATTTGTATTTTTTTTTTTCTTATTAGTTTTAGTTTAATTTTATTTCTATTTAATTTTATTTCTATTTATTTTAATTTTTAGAATATATAAAATAAAATACTTAGGTATTTCTATATTTTCATTTTATTTTAGAAAAAAACAACTTATTCTTCTATAATATTCTATGATATATATATATAGAAGATATAGAAGAATATGGAATTTTATAGAATTTTTTGCTTTCTTTATTGTATTCGTTATCAAGTGTATTTTTTTTCTCAACATTCACACTCATATTGACAGTAGCCTCTCAACCAAATATAATTCGTTGTGGATAACTGCATCTATTGTTATACCTTTTTTTTTACTTCATTACATAGCAGGGGATAAGATAAGCGACACCAAGAAAGGATTTCTGAATTTGGATTATATCCTTTTTAGTTGATAATTTCTTGTAGATTTTTTTATTGATAATTTCTTGTAGTTTTATCTGATCCGTTCGTTTTTATGTTTCGAATCAATTCTCCTTTTTATCTTTCAGTTTCATGCGCCGGGGAATTCAATTTCTTTTCTTTTTATTGGGATTTCGATTGTATCTATCCATCTTAATTTTGATTTATTAATTTAATAATAGGTTTTTTGGAGGGTTGCTAACTCAACGGTAGAGTACTCGGCTTTTAAGTGCGGCTAGCATCTTTTACACATTTCTATGAAGAAATCAATTCATCCATACTATCGGTAGAGTTGGGAAGACCGCGACTGATCCAAAATAATAAGGAATGAATGGAAAAAACAGCATGTCGTTTCAATGGAGAATTCCAGGAATTTTTTTATTACCAAAGTGATCCAAAACTTTGTTTGAATTCTTGGCGCAAAACCAAAAAAACTCAAAGTCGGGTTAAGTGAATAAATGGATAGAGCCCCATAGCTCAAATTCTAGGGAGATGAAAAAAGCAACGAGCTTCTTTTCTTAATTTGAAGAATTTTCCGATCTAATTATATGTTAAAAATAATATTAGTGCCTAATGCGGGAAAGGGTTTTTCCATGAGTGGATTCTCCTTTTTTTATGAGTCCTAACTATTAGCTATTCACCATTATAATTTTGGGGTGGAGCCGAAGGTGTATAAGAAGCAGTATATTGATAAAGAGATTGTTTCCCAAATCAAAAGAGCGATTGGCTTGCAAAAATAAAAAACTTCTAGGCATCTTTTTATCCTTTAATGAACATAAAACAATTAGATGGATAAAGGAGAGGATAGAGAATCCGTTGATGACTTTCTCTTTTGCCGAGGTATTTTTTCGTTATCTTACTCTATTTTACTCTATTTATTATTTCTTTTTTTCTTAACTATAAATACTCTTGTTTTGACTGTATCGCACTATGTATCACTTGAGAATCCCAAAAACCTTGCTTTTTTATGAAATTTCAAATGGAAGAGTTTCAAGGATATTTAGAATTAGATCCATCGCAGCAGCATGACTTCCTATATCCACTTATTTTTCGGGAGTATATTTATGTATTTGCTCATAATCCTGGTTTAAATAAGTCCCTGTTGTCACAAAATGTCAGGTATGACCATAAATTGAGTTTACGAATTGTAAAACGTTTAATTACTCGAATGTATCAACAAAATTTTTTGATTATTTCCACTAAATATTCGAATCAAAATTTGTTTTTTCGATACAACAATAATTTATATTATCAAATGATATCGGAGGGGTTCTCCCTTATAATGGAAATTCCATTTTCCACACGATTCACATCTTGTTTAGAAAGGTCAGAAAAGGTCAAATCTCATAATTTACGATCAATTCATTCCATATTTCCCTTTTTAGAGGACAAATTTTCACATTTAAATTATGTGTTACATGTACTAATACCCTATCCGATCCATCTCGAAATCGTGGTTCAACTCCTTCGTTGTTGGGTGAAAGATGTTTCTTCTTTGCATTTATGTCGATTTATTCTTCATGAGTGTTGGAAGTGGAATAGTCTTCTTACTTCACAGAAATCCATTTATATCTTTTCACTTTCACAAAGTAATCCAAAATTTTTCTGGTTCCTATATAATTCTTATGTATATGAATACGAATCTATCTTCCTTTTTCTACGTAACCGAGATTCTCATTTACGGTCAAAATCCTCTCAGGTCCTTCTTGAGCGAATCCATTTCTACGGAAAAATAGAACATCTTGCAAAAGTATTTCCTAATCATTTGAAGGTTATCCTGTGGTTTTTGAAGGATCCTTGCACTCATTATGTTAGATACCAAGGAAAAGCCATTTTGGCTTCAAAGGATACGCCTTTTTTGATGAATAAATTGAAATTTTACCTTGTAAATTTATGTCAATCTAACTTTTATGCGTGGTCTCAACCGGAAAGGATCTATTTAAACCCATTATCCAAGAATTCTATCGACTTTTTGGCCTATTTTTCAAGTGTCCGACTAAATTCTTTCCTGGTACGGAGTCAAATGTTGGACAACGCTTTTTTAATAGATAATGCTATGAAGAAATTGGATACTAGAGTTCCACTTATTTCTTTGATTCGATCATTGGCAAAAGCGAAATTCTGT